TCTTATATCTTATATCTTATATCTTATATCTTATATCTTATATCTTATATCTTATATCTTATATCTTATATCTTATATCTTATATCTTATATCTTATATCTTATATCTTATATCTTATATCTTATATCTTATATATGTTTCTTTCATATAACATATCTGTTCATGATCATATATATATATTTTTTCTTAATATTTAAAAATAATATATGTTTTTTCGTTCATTTTATCCATCCTTCGGCAAAAGCAGTATAGCTGCCTGGCCGAAGGAAACACCAATAAAATTATATATATCTAAAAAGGCTAATTTTAAGTTTCAGCCCTTCCCTTCGGCAGTTGCCACTTCCCGTATCCTTGTTCGTCCTTCCCCTATGGAGGGCAGAGTACCTTTATGGAAAGTACAGGTACATAATATAAGATCTTTCTCTGTTATAGCTCTAGCTTTCCCTTATGGAAAGGCAAGAGAGAGCCGCTCTTTATGGTTGACCGTTAACCCTTCCGGGTTGTTGAAAGAGGGTAGGGGTTGGGAGTTGGAAGCTTGCCCTCTTACACCCTCACCACTTGCTCCTAATTCACTGATTTATTTTTTTCATAACTATCTACCATTGCTACATATTACAAAAGCTTCTGCGTTTGTTCCAAAACAAAGCTTATTACCTCATTCCTTAGCCATATCTACCCTATTACCCGCTTCTTTACCCGCCGATAACTCTTACCTGCCATTTATTACAGGTAAGAAGGCGGGTAAAGGATTAAAGGCTTTCAGCGGGTTAGAAGGCGGGTTAGAAGGCGGATTAGAAGGCGGAATGGAGACAATAAAAGAAACTAATACTAATTTTACAACTAGTGAAAGTCAAAAAGTAAAAAAGGGACGTAGCTCCCTTTATACTTCATATTCAAAACTTTCAGAAATTAAATTATTAACGATTGGAATTGCGTCTCCTTTAAGAATTTTACAATGGGCTGAAAAAACACTTCCAAATGGAAAAATTTACGGTGAAGTATTAAATGCCAATACATTACACCATAAAACATTTAAACCGCAAAAAGGAGGTTTATTTTGTGAACGTATTTTTGGTCCATTAAAAGATTTCGAATGTGCATGTGGAAAGGTAGATAAATCAGTTAAACAAGAATATTCGAAAATTCTATTCCGCAGTTCAAATATTAATTCATCTATTCCTCAATCTGAAGAAAAATTATTGTATAGTCAACATCAAGTAGATAAAGAGCAACAAAACCTGCCTGGCAAGATTTCTAAAACAGGAGCCAGAAGTGGGCAGCTAAATTTAAAGAAGGGACAGAATTTTCCACTTGCTGTTCGAAAATTCTGTCCTGTATGTGATGTTGAATATACTTGGTCTGTAATACGTCGATACCAATTAGGCTATATTAAGTTAATTTCACCGGTTACACATATTTGGTTTTTAAAAGGGACACCTAGTTATTTATCGCTTTTATTAGATATAAAAAAACGTCATTTACAATATATAACATATTGTTCTGAAACTTTAACTTTAGAAAATTCAATTTTTCTAAATAATAAAGGTATTTTTCTTGATTCACCTTCTCAAATTTTTTCATCATGGCAAAACATTATATTTTCGCCCCTTGTGCCCTTACCAGAAGGACATAAAATTGTGCGCCAAATAAATGGACAGGTTCCTACCTTCACTGGAACGACATCATCTAGGACACCAAATAGCATAAATGGCTTATCATTGCCATCCTTCGGATATTCCATTCAGGAAAACTCTCAGATGTCTTTTTCTGAGACAACATATAATAATTTTTCCAAATCTTATAGTTTTTCAAAAACACCCCCTCCTTTAAAAGCTATTCCTCAAAAAGATTGGAAAATTAATATTTTAAATTTCAGTTTCCTTCGAACACCTATATTTACTAGTTCTATCGAAAGTTTGAATATTTTTCATTTCAGACTTAAATTTAATGTACCAGTATCTCATCTACCTTTATGGAATACAGGACATCAGGGGTTATTCAAGTCGGTTACCCAAGGCGGAGCCCTGTGTAACCCCCAAGCCGAAGGATCCTTCGGCTTGGGGGTTACAGCTGAAAAAAATCTCAATTCTTGGTTATATAATACAGTTCCTGTAAAAAAATCCGTTGATTTTTCTTTTATTAATGAAGGATACAAAGAAAATATTTTATCATCTTTTTATTTCTTTCAAAAACAAAGTTCCTTTCATCCTTTTGACTATTATCTTAAATCTAATATATTTCAGTCGTGCTCAAGCCGTACCGTGTCCCAAGGGGATCTTGGAGTTTCTTTCGACCTGCCTTCGGCAAGGCATTTATTTAAGGCCTACCCCTACTACATGCCAGAGGGGAACCTCCAAGCAAAGCTTGGAGGTTCGGGTTCTTTCCAAAGCCCTAAAGGGCTTTGGAATAGCCTTGGGTTAGTTCCCGCCGAAAGACCTTTCGGCTTGGGTTACAGCTTTGATCACCCTTATATTTCAACAATCAAATATAAGAATGAGGGAGGTAGTGAAGCTTCTATTATATATGGGCAAGGCCCGTCTGAAAAAACAAAGTCTGATAAAGAGGGCCTAAAAGAAGGAGGCAAGGTAAGATGGCAAACTCTGCAACCCGCAACCCTGCCTATATACAAAAAAAATTTTATTTATAAACTTTTATCAACTGAACTAAATACTATTAAAAATACAAAAGTATCTATAAATAAAAAAATGAGTTGGTATTATTTATTATCTACTCCCCCTTTTAATTTAGATGCATTAAGAGACAAAATCTCCTCAACTTTGCCCTCTTTAAAAACAAGGAAAGCACCTATCGAAGAAACACAAAGCATAGAAAGCATAGAAAGCATAGAAAGCATAGAAAGCATAGAAAGCATAGAAAGCATAGAAGACATGGAAAGAAGAATGTCTAGCTCTAAACCTCTATCTAGTTCTAGTGCTAACTCTGTCTTTAATTTTAAAGCAGAGGGCAAGAACAATCACCGAACACACATACTTAATAGATTACAAAATTCATTTAAATTAGTAAACTTATTATGTGGTTTACAATTAAGTCTTTGTTATAATTCCTTAATAGTATTAAACATAAAAGAAGTAAAACCAAAAGATTTATTAGAAAATAATACTGGATTAAAGAGAAGAAATAATTGGTCTTTCCGAAGTGGAGCTTCGGATCCACTTAAAACTCCAAATAAACTAACACCAATGTTACATGCTATTTATAGCAAATTACCAGTCAATTTATATATTTTATGCACTTTAGAACAAAAAGTTCATAAAGAAGCTTTGGTTTTAGCGATTAGACAAACCTGGAATAATATGTATAAGCAGGCTTACTTTAAAGCTATGAACAAAAAAATCAAAATGACTACATTTTACTTATATTCTTCTAAATTAATGTTTAACATGAATTTAAAAAACATGTCCAAAGGAAAGGCATGGAAAAGTGAAATGAAGAATTTTAAATTGTCAGAGAACTCTAAATTAAATTTAGAAGCTATTTTCAAATTTCAAAAATTAAATAAAAGTTTAGTTTTGCCTTATAATAGAATAGTCTTGGGGAACCCCCAAGCAAAGCCTGTGAATTCCATCCCTTCGGGCAGGCAGGCAAAAATTTTTCAAAAAAACTATGCTTATAAAGCTACTTATAAAAAAATTGAAGAAGTTATTAAAACACTTAAAATTCATTATCGTCAGCATACTTTTAATGCGTTAAAAACTCTTAAAATACCATTTTTTGCTTCTAAGTATTCAACCTCTTTTAATTCTAATGATATAATCATAAAAAAATTAGCAAATGATATTTCAAACTATTTAAGTTTCGATACAGAATGGATGGTTAATTTACTAATGCAATCTTTTTTAAAACCTTTTATTTTTGGCAAATATTTAGAAAATTTAAAATCTATTCCGTATTTACAGGAGCCTATATCTTCATATATCTTGTCATCTAATTTATCCTCTTCGCCCTTACCTGAAAGACAAGAGCAAGGACACAGACCAGGTGCTCTAACACCTGTATTGCAGTTTACCCTTAGGGTAAGGGCAAGGGTCGCTAATTTTGTGCATTTAAAAAAACAAATAGCTTTATTTAATTTTTTTGTTGAAAATATATGTCCTCCTCTCGGACATAGAGAACACAATTTATATTATCCTTCTGCGATCCTTACCCAAGCCTTAAACCAAAGGCTTGGGGCTCATAACGCCTTGTATTACCCTCGCGAGGCAGACAAAAAGAAAATTTTTTATTCACAAATAAAAGAAGGAAAATCGCACCCTCCCAAAGAGCAAAGAAACCGTGCTCTTCCTTTGGGTGCTATAGTTCCAGCTTTTGCTCAAAGGTCACAGACAAGAGCTAAAGTTGAAATAAAATGGCAAGACCGTAAAAGTAATAGATTTAAACATAGTAAATATAAAATATTTAACAATATTTATACACTTTCACATAGAGAACGTTGGGAAACAGAAAAAGATTGGTATATTTTTATTCTGTTTAATTCAGCTTCTGTGGATTATTTAGATACTCCTATTTTTGCATATAAAAATCGTTTAGTTTTACAAACAAATATAATATTTGATTCTATTCAACCCTTCACTTCCCGTCCTCTCTTATCTATATTGGAAGGGCAAGAGCAGGAAAGTTCAAAACAAAAAAGCGGGTATTATAAGGATTCACAATCATTCACCTATGATTCAACAAATATTAATTCCTCTTACCCTTCCTTTCCTAACCCAAGACAAAATCTTGGGTTACAAATTAACAAATATAGTTCTACCTTTTATTCAGGTCCAGGAATTGTAAAACAATTATTAAACGAGTTTGATTTTAAAGAAATTAAAAATTTAGATAAACAAAATCGTTTATTATTATATCAATTAAATAAGTCTATTTTTAAATTAAAAAAACATGTACAAATTTTCATCTACGACAAAACAGCAAAATTAGAATTAAAAGAATTATGTCAAAAACGTGATTTATTAATTCGTCGTACAAAACTAGTTCGCAAATTATTTCGAAAAGATTCTGATCCATCTTCAATGATTATTACTGTATTACCTGTTTTACCTCCAGATTTAAGACCTATTGTCAAAATGGGGGGCCAAATTGCAGCTTCTGATTTAAATCGTCTATATCAAAGAGTAATTTATCGTAATGAAAGATTAAAAAAATTCTTAAAAGATCCTGCCACTAGTAATTCTTACGAAATGAAATATGCCCAACGTTTATTACAAGAAGCTGTTGACAATTTAATAAGTAATTCTAAAAGCGGTATGAATTCTGAAAAAGACGCTCGTGGTCGTGCTTTAAAATCTTTGTCCGATAGTTTAAAAGGAAAACAGGGTCGTTTTAGACAATTTTTACTTGGAAAACGTGTAGACTATTCTGGACGTTCTGTTATTGTTGTTGGACCAAAATTAAAATTACATGAATGTGGTCTTCCAATTGAAATGGCAAAAGAATTATATCTACCTTTTTTATTAAAAAGTATTTTAAATAAAAATTATGCTAAAACTGTTATTGGTGCGAAAGCTTTAATTAAGAAAAATGCAGCTTTAACAGCTGAATTATTACGCGAAATTATGCAGGTGTCACCTGTTTTATTAAATCGTGCACCAACATTACACCGTTTAGGTTTCCAAGCTTTTGTTCCAAAATTAATTGAAGGTCGTGCCATTCTATTACACCCTTTAGTCTGCTCAGCATTTAACGCGGATTTTGATGGTGACCAAATGGCTGTTCATGTTCCTATTACTATTGAAGCACGCGCAGAAGCTTGGAAATTAATGTTATCAAGAAATAATATTTTATCACCGGCTACCGGGGATCCTCTAGCAATTCCAAGCCAAGATATGGTTTTAGGGTGTTATTACTTAACTACATATGAAAATAAAAAAAATATTCCGTTATTAAAAGGTTCTGGGTTATTTTTTAATAATTTACAAGATGTCATGCGTGCTTATGAAGAACAAAAAATTAATGTTCATGCTTTAGTTTGGGTTAAATGGACTGGTTTTATTGAAAATGGTAATGACCAAGAAGAACCAGTTGAAATAAGATTCAATCATGACGGCCAATGGCAAGAAATTTCATTAAATTATCATCGTATTTATAGTCCCAATAATTTATTAATTAATCAATATATGGCTACAACGCCAGGACGCATCCTTTTTAACACACTTCTTCAACAAAATATTACAAATAGTTAAAAACAAAAAAAAACTAAATGAATCATTTATCAGATTCATTTAGTTTTTTTGTACAGCTTTTTAAAACTTAAAACGTAGCTTGTTATTTCTCCTTCAGGCTAAGTCCTTAAAATATATAAGCTTTTCTGTTGGACTCTTCCTAAAATACTTTTGGTAAAATCCAAGGCTTGCTTTTATGTAGGCTTTGCTTTACCTTATAAAGCAAGTTAAATATATTTTTTGTGAATAGATTTAGACATTTAGATAATTAAACATTCTTTTTCCTTTAGTATGCTAGTTATATAATTTATGATCTATTTATCTGAACTGTTTACAAGAAGGTAGGGTTAATTGAAAATAAATACATCTTATATATTCTTCATTTTTTTATATTGAAATAAATGGCTGGTTACTAGCTCATGGATGTCCTAATTATTTATCATTAGGACTCTCTACTACCCATGTAACAGTCTTGTAAGAAGAAGGGAAACTCCGCCAAGACTTAATTTTCAGAAAAAAAGGGGTACGGGAAACAACCAAAAGACGAAGATTCGCTTGGGTACAATTATAGAACTTGCCAAACCAAAAGCCTCGTCCGAAATTTTAAGTAAAGCCTTCAGCTAGCGCACGGCGTTTGGGAAGGTTTGGAAAAGTTTCGGGAAGGTTTCTGGAAGGTTTCGGGCAGTTCTCCTTTGAGTTTGGGTATTATGATAAAGTCATATAAATAATAATCGAAGCTTTGAAACTACCGAAAATATAAAATGGGAAAAAGTGGAGTTCCTTTTTCCACCTTTCCAAAAACAAAATATAATAGTTGTCTTTCAAAAAAACCTTTGGTTTTTTTGAACAACCCAAAGGGTTGTTCCAAAAACTCAAAGGGTTGTTGTTCCAAAAGCCCTTTGGGCTTTTGGAACAGCCTTCGGCCCAGCCCCTTTAGGGGTTTTTGGAAGGATAACCCTTTGGGTTAGCCAAAAAACAGGCTTTTTGGCGGAACAGCCATTTATTTTCTTACCAAAAAACCCCATAGGGGTTTTTTGAGAGCTCTTTAGGGCTTTGGAAAGGAAAGGGCTACAGGCAGCAAAGCTGCCTGATCCAAAAGGCAAATTGGAAGACCAAAAAAACCTCATAGGTTTTTTTGGCTTTCCGCCTTTCCAAAAACCCTTTGGGGTTTTTTGGTAAGCCAAAGGCTTTTGGAACAAGGCGGATAATAAAACAAAATCTAAGTAGAATTATAAAAGAATTTTAAGACTTGTTTAGTAGCGCTCTATGTATATAGTTTCTTAAAAATACTAAAGATCCCTATTTTTCGTTTTTATTTTTATTATCTTTATTTTATAATAAAGATAAACATATTATAAAATAAAGATAAACATATTTTAAAATAACTATTATTATTTTTTTTTATAATTATTTTTTTTTTATACAAGATTATGATAAACTAATTAATGAGAAGAAAAACATTTGGTTTTTACTATAAAAATAAATAAATAAATATATATATATATATATATATATATATATATATATATATATATATATATATATTTATATTTATATTTATATTGCGACACGAGGTGTCTGCATGTAATGGTTCTCGCCATTATCCTTCATTTGGATTTCTGTCTTTCGATACCCTCCTACGCTCATTAGGGGGGCCGTAGGCAGTGTGAATTGCACGTACGGTTCTAACAGGGGAAAAGCCGTAAGTCCTAGCCTACCCACCTTATTAGAAAGTATTATTTCTAACACACTGTTTTCGCTGTTCAATATATAGTATTACTATATTTCTTTTTCCCTTATCCAAGCCGGACCCTGCCTTCTAACCCTGTCTTCTAACCTGCCTTCGGCAGGTAAAGGTTAGAAGGCAGGGTCCAAAAGCCCAAAACCCCTGTTACCCAAAAAACCCAAAGGGGTTTTTTGGTAAGCCTTCGGCTTTTGAAAAGGAACGCGTAGCGTCCAAACGCCCGCCCAAAGAGGCTGGTCCTGCCTTCGGCGGCCCCGCCAAAAAGAAATATAATGAAATATAATAGCGGAAAGGGTAAAACCAAAGGTTAGGTTAGGAACCCAAGCCATAAAAGGGTCCTTTCCTAACCCAAGGCTTTGCGTCCTTTCCAAAACCCCGGCTACCAAAAGGGTTTTTGTAAAGAGTAAGACCCTGGGTAACCGACCAAAAAAAAAAATATATATATATATATATATATATATATATATATATATATATTTTTTTTTATCAAAAATATGATGAATCCTTTATTTTTTCTTGCTGAAGTATCAGTTGGACAACACTATTACTGGAAATTAGGTGAATTTGAAGTACACGGTCAAGTTTTAATCACTTCTTGGGTTGTTTTCGCTATTATTGTATTATTAAGTTTACTTGGTAACAGTAATTTAAAACCAACTCCAGATGGTTTACAAAATTTTACTGAACTTGTAACTGAATTCATCCGTGATTTAGCTAAAACACAAATTGGTGAAGAAGAATACTTAAAATGGGTACCTTTTCTAGGAACAATTTTCTTATTTATCTTTGTATCTAACTGGTCAGGTGCTTTATTGCCATGGCATATTATTGAAATTCCTAATGGTGAATTAGCTGCACCTACAAATGATATCAATACAACAGTAGCTTTAGCTTTATTAACATCTATTTCTTACTTCTATGCAGGTATTAGCAAAAAAGGTTTAGGTTACTTTAAACGCTATATTTCACCAGCTGCTTTTTTACTTCCAATTAACGTTTTAGAAGATTTCAGTAAACCATTATCTCTGTCTTTCCGTTTATTCGGAAATATTCTAGCTGATGAATTAGTTGTAGGAGTGCTTGTAGCACTTGTACCTTTAATTGTACCTATTCCAGTAATGTTATTAGGTGTTTTTACAAGTGCTATTCAAGCACTTGTATTTGCAACTCTGGCGGGTGCATATGTTGGTGAAGCTATTGAAGATCACCATTAATAGATATATAGATATATAGATATATAGATATATAGATATATCTATATATCTATATATCTAAACTAAGACAAAATAAAAATCATTTTATTAACCAAAAAGCCAGTTTCCGCTTTTAAATGTTCTTTAAAAAATATTTAAATTTTTTGTACTTGTCTTTATTTACTTGCTTTACTTTCTTCCTTTTTTTAGAATATAAAATGAATGTCATAAAAGAAAAGTAAGCAAAGTCATAAAAAATAGGCAAACAAAATTAACAAAATATTTCAAAAATTAAGGTGCAGGTAATTATGCTGTCTCTTAACCATAATTTAAATATATTTAAATTAAAAAACGGATATATGAATATATAAATGTTTATTCTTTATATATATAAAGGAAAAAAAATTTAAATTATTATGAAAAACTTTACAACATATTTATCAACAGCACCTGTAGTTGGTCTTGGATGGGCTATTTTCACAGCAGGTTTACTTATTGAAATTAACCGTTTCTTCCCAGATCCATTAGTATTTGCTTTTTAATAAACTAAAAAAATTTCTTATCATAAATATATTAGTTGTTGCTAGGTATTATAAAAGTATGTTTTTTAGTTAATAAAAAAATAAAGATGCTAAATATATTACTCAACTTTTCAAAGTAAATTTATTTTGGACTAATATATTTATATACCATATAAATGAATAAAAATTTCTATAAAATTTTCGAAAAAAAAAAAAAATTTGAAAGTAGATGTTCTAAAGCTTTGCTACCAAAAAACCCTTTGGGGTACCCAAGATAAGCCTTGGGTATAACCTAATGGGTTGGTTATTGTTCCAAAAGCCCTGTTACCAAAAAACCCAAAGGGTTTTTTCGGTGGAACAAGCGAAGGCTTACCAAAAAACCTTTGGTTTTTTGGCGGAACAAGGAAAGGAAAGGAAAGGCGGAATAAATAAATTTTTTTTTTTTTCAATGATCAACAGTTTAAATCTTTTCTTATCAAACCTAATGCTTCTTTTCTATGATTAACCTAATCAACTTTGTTAACAAAGCAGCCCGCCTTTTTTGGATCAGACAAGCATACCTGTGGGCAAAAGCCCTGTGCTGTAAAATAGAGGGATACCCAACTGGTTTATATAAGTAACCAGCGAAATGGAAAGGGGTCCTGAATCACGTCTTTTACTGTTATCTTGACATCCTGGTGGCATTAATCGTGCTCCCGCTTGCCCTTATTATAAAATAGGAAGGTAATAGGAAGAATATTCGTTTTATTCGGTTGCAAAGAAATGAAAACCAGATGGGTAGAGTGAGAAGCATGTCATATACATATTATATTTAAGAACTTATTAAATATTTCAAAAAAAGTATAAACTGTTGATACTAGTTTTAGTATTCAAAGCTGCCTGTTGGGAAAGAGCGGAACAACCTTAATATGCAGTTTTATAGCTGTAACTGATATTGTATCTCTTCCCTTTGTAGCAGAAACCGCAGGAAATAGCACGATTATTCCGAAGGAGTAAGTGCACTAAAACTACAAAAATTTATAATTATGCCTACAATTCAACAATTAATTCGTTCAGCACGAAAAAAACAAACTGATCAATCAAAAGCTCCTGCTTTAAAATCATGTCCGCAACGTCGAGGAATTTGTTTACGTGTTTACACTGTAACACCTAAAAAACCAAACTCAGCTCTTCGTAAAGTAGCTCGTGTTCGTTTAACATCTGGTTATGAAGTAACTGCATACATTCCAGGTGTAGGTCATAACTTACAAGAACATGCTGTAGTATTAGTACGTGGTGGTCGAGTGAAAGACTTACCAGGTGTACGTTACCATATTGTTCGTGGTACACTAGATACAGCAGGTGTTAAAAACCGCATGCAAAGCCGTAGTAAATACGGTGTAAAAATGGCTTCTAAAACAGCAGGCAAAGCTGGTGCAAAAAAATAAAGATTTAATTTTTTTATAGGTTTTTCCGACCCCCTAACCCTTTCCTTTTCTAACCCGAAGGCTTTGTCTTTAAATTTCTTTTCCTTTTGGACCAGGCAGCTTTGCTGCCTTTTCCAAAAACCCTGTTACCAAAAAAACCTTTGGCGGCTTCCTTCCTTCCTTCCTTTCCAAACCCCTTTGGGGTTACCAAAAAGCCTTCGGCTTTTTGGCGGAACAACCCCTTTGGGGTTTTTGGACAGGCCTTGCCTTGGAATTGCTGGAGGCCCTGAATAAGCCTTCGGGTCAAAAAGCCCTTTGGTTTTTTGGAAAGGCTAAAACCCTTTGGGTTGTTCTGCTCCTTTCCAAACCAAATAGAATTGCTCCAAAAGCCCTTTGGGCTTTTTATCGACCGCCAAAAAAAACCTTTGGTTTTTTTTTGGTAAAACCCCTTTTGGGGTTTATTGGCGGTCTTTAAATTTCCTTGCCTTTGGGACGGCCGTAGGCCCAGCCCAATAAATATATTGGGTAAAACCATTATACTTGTTTTTGGAGTAACCCCTTTGGGGTTTTGGAAAGGACGCAAAGTCTTGGGTTCCTAACCCAAGAAATAACAAGGGCTACCCAAGCTTTCGGTTTCCTAACCAAAGATTAGGTAAGGATAGTCCTTGGATAATACCCAAGAAATAACTGCCCTTCCTTTCCGCCTTTCCAAAAACCCAAAGGGGTTTTGGACAACCTTTGGTTGTCCTTTCCTTTCCTTTCCTTTCCTTTCCGCCAAACTTCCAAAAGCCGAAGGCTTCCCAAAAAAACTCTTTAAGAGTTTTTTGGGAAGCCTTCGGCTTTTGGAAAGGAACGCGTAGCCTTGGGTTTCTGATAAAAATACATATGTATTACCAAAAACCCCCAAAGGATTTTTTTTTGGTAAAACTTAGTTTTAACCCTTTCCTTCCAAAAAACCGCTCTGGGGTTTTGGAACAACCCCAGAGCGGTTTTTTGGCTAACCCAAAGCTCTGCTTTGGGTAATACCCAAACCTTCGGTTTGGGTTAGACCCGAAGGTTTGGGTAACCGCCTTTCAAAAAACCCAAAGGGTTGTTCGATAAAAAACCCCTGTTTAACCCAAACCTTCGGTTTGGATAACCGCCAAAAAAACCCCAAAGGGTTGTTCGATAAAAAACCCCTGTTTAACCCAAACCTTCGGTTTGGATAACCGCCAAAAAAACCCCAAAGGGTTTTTTTGGTCCCCCTTTGGGGTTTTTGGACAACCTTTGGTTTTTTTGAAAGACAAACAGGGGTTTTTTGGTAAGAAATTTCTTTTGGAAAGGAAAGAAAAGAAAAGAAAAGAAAAGAAAAAGGGTAAAACATAAAATTAATTTAGTAAATTTTTAGGAAATAAAAAAGCAAAGCCTTGGGTTAGGAAAAGCGAGCAAAGCGCCTTTCTGATTAAAATCCCAAATTGCTTGGGATAGCTTCGCTAGGGTTAGAAATGCTATAAAAAAGGCGGAATGCGCGGGTAAGAGATTTTTAATCTCTTAATAAAATAAAGAAAAAGTCCTAACCCTACCCTTATAGTTAAATTCGCTCTCGTTATTTAGAGGGTTAGGACTTTTTCTGTTACCTACCGCTGAAAGCCCATAAAAACTGTATTGCCCATAAAAAGGACGACAAAAAGGTTATCTGCCTAGTCTAAGGCTTAGCCCAAGGCAAAGCCTTTAACCCTTTCCAAAACCCCTGTTACCCTTCCAAAAACCCTAAAGGGTTTTTGGACAATCCTTGGTTGTTGTTGTTGTTCTTCCAAAAACCCCAAAGGGGCTTTTGGAAAGCCAAAAAAATCCCAAAGGGTTTTTTTGGTAACCCCTTTGGGGTTGTCCTTTCAAAAACCCCTTTGGGATTTTTGGAAGAACAACCAAAGGTTTGTTCAAAAACCCCAAAGGGGTTTTTGAAAGGAAGGAAACCGCCAAAAAAACCTTTTGGTTTTTTTGGTTTTCCAAAATTCCCAAAGGGAATTTTGGAATGCCTTTCAAAAAAAAAAACCAAGGGTTTTTTTGAACAAACAGGGGTTTTTTGGTCCCCTTTGGGTTTTTGGAAACCACTGGCAAAGCCAAGTAGCCCAAAGGGCTTTTTGAAAGGGTAAGCAAAGCCTAAGGTTATCTACCCTTTTTTATGGGTTTAACTTTTCCAAAAACAAATATAATGGGTTTTGACAGTCTTCAGCTTACCCAAAAAACCATTATATTTGGTTTTTGGGCGGTTGCCTAAGCCTCCGGTTACCCAAGCCTCCGGTTACCCAAGCCTCCGGTTAGGGTAGAATAAGGGTACGGGTAAAAACCTCCATAAAAAAGGAGGGTAAAGGTTAGCGCTCTTTTATAAAATAAAAAAAAAAATAGATATATTTTCTAGTTTGGATAAATATTAGACTTATTTTTTTTTTTTAATTTTCCTTGTACAGAGGACTTGGTTGGCCACAATAGAAGAATATATTATGCTTTTTTTCACTCTCTTCCTAAAAACTAAAAAAAAAAGAAAGAAAAATTTTTACAGAGGTAGATATAAGCGGATTTATATTTACCAAGACAGTGAAATGCTATCTGCTTTTGAAGCAAGAGATTGGAATACTGGCCCTTTCGAAAGGTGCAAAGTAGCTGAAATATATTCGCTGGCATAATAGAAGCTCGGCTTTAATATCTCGTTTTATCTTTTATTTTTTGAGGATAGGGACAATATGCTTATGCTAAGCACGAAAAGACATTAGTATAGTTTATTCTCTTTTTTATTTCTCTAGTATATGATATACTAAAAATTAAAGAATTTCAAATTTGGTGGGCGTAGCCAAGTGGTAAGGCAGTGGATTGTGACTCCACCATTCGCGGGTTCAAACCCCGTCGTTCACCCATTATTATGTTAGCTTAATGGTAATGTCAAAAAAAAATAAAAAAAAAAAAATGAGTAAAATTTACGATTGGTTCGAAGAACGTTTAGAAATTCAAGCTATTGCAGATGATATTTCAAGTAAATACGTTCCACCTCATGTAAACATTTTCTACTGTATTGGTGGTATTACATTTACATGTTTCTTAGTTCAAGTTGCAACTGGCTTTGCAATGACTTTCTACTACCGTCCAACAGTAGCAGAAGCGTTTGCATCAGTTCAGTATTTAATGACTGATGTAAACTTCGGTTGGTTAATCCGTTCTATTCACCGTTGGTCAGCAAGTATGATGGTTCTTATGATGATTTTACACGTATTCCGTGTATACTTAACAGGTGGTTTCAAGCGCCCTCGTGAACTTACATGGGTAAGCGGTGTAATTATGGCTGTTTGTACAGTATCGTTCGGTGTTACTGGTTATTCATTACCTTGGGACCAAATTGGTTATTGGGCTGTTAAAATTGTTACAGGTGTACCTGAAGCTATCCCAGTTATTGGTGGTCCATTAGTTGAACTTTTACGTGGTGGTGTTGGTGTTGGTCAAGCAACATTAACACGCTTCTACAGTTTACACACTTTTGTATTACCTTTATTAACAGCTGTATTCATGTTAATGCACTTCTTAATGATTCGTAAACAAGGTATTAGTGGTCCTCTATAAAAATTTTTTTTTTTCGCTCGTGCGTTTTTCCCGGAACCCAAGCCTAACTTCGTACCCAAAATCCAAGCTTTGCTTAGATTTCCACTTTTTGACTCGGGGGCGGCTTCGCCGGTAACTAAAGGCATTTAAATTACCAGACAGCGTGCCGAGCCAAGGCATTTTATTTATTGGGTAAAGCCTTGGGGAAAGCACTGGGATCGGCACGGGTTAATAGGCGGGTAAGGGGTTAGATAAGGAATAAACTTCACTTTGGAGTAAAAAAAAAATAAATATAGTTATGTTTTTTAGCAGAATTATATTTATTTTTCTTTTTATATAAAGATTTTATTAAGCCCTTATTAAGCCAGTCCTTATTCTACTCTTATTTTTCCAAAGCTCCATTTTATAAAAAGCTGCATATTCAGACAAGTTATGGGAGATAACAGGCAGCTTTGCTACCTTGTGAGCCAGGTCTTCCAAACAAAGGCAAAGAAAGAAGCAAGACAGGTAAAGTTACTAGGTAGCATGTAGGCGTCAAATGTTTTTTAATCTGTTATAAACAGTAAACAAATATATATATTTATATATGAAAGTACGTGCTTCAGTAAAAAAAATCTGTGATAATTGTCGTGTTATTCGTCGAAAAGGAACAGTAATGGTTATTTGTTCTAATCCTAAACACAAACAACGTCAAGGTTAATATTTAATTCGGTTAATAGTAACGTAAACTCTGCCGTAAAGGCAGTAGCCCAAGGTTACTGCCTTGGGCTAGGACAAGACTTTTAACATAGTCTTGTTATTAAATTTAACAATAATTTTAATTTAATCCTATATCCTATATCCTATATCCTATATCCTATATAGGATAGGATTAAATTTTTATTACCCCCAGGGGAATTCGAATCCCCGTTTTCTCCGTGAAAGGGAGGTGTCCTAGGCCTCTAGACGATGGGGGCCTTAAAATGCTTTTTTTTTTGTTTTTTTTTTATTTAATTATAAAATTAAAGTTTTTAAAAGTCAAGATTCTTTTTAAAATTTGTTCAAATATCTTATATCAGAGGTAAAAGTAATCTGAGTTCCCTGCAAAAGACAGGGAGTTCAGACTTTCTTATATTATATTTATTAACTATCAAATATTAATGGAATGCCTGTTGTTCGACAAAACCTATCGAATCCATTCGCCTTTCAATTTTCAGGATTAAGTAGACACTTTATTTCTTTATTTCTTTATTTATTTCTTTCTTTATTTCTTTATTTCTTTATTTATTTCTTTATTTATTTCTTTATTTATTTCTTTCTTTATTTCTTTATTTATTTCTTTATTTATTTCTTTCTTTATTTCTTTCTTTATTTCAATGTTGGCTTGAGTCATCTAAACGAACTTGACGTTCAAAAAGGTAAGAGCTAAAGCTAGGTCACTTACTGATCCCGTCCCTTTGAGATAGAATAAGAAAATCATGATAGTAGGGATAAGGGATTTCTATCTTTGCCATTTCCTTCTTTAAATTAAAAATTAAAGTTCTCTTTCTATCGGAAAAGAAGCTTGTCCGTTGAAGAAGGTAAGCTAGAGCTAGAACAGACCAGATATAATATATTAAAGCTTTTCCAAGGATAGAGGGCTGGCTTCTATCCTCTTGTTGCCTTGTGTTTTAGCCAAAAAATGCCTGCTTGTAGGTCCAGCTATGGCGAAGCGCCATTTTATTTCGTCTTACCTTTAACTAAGTCTGTTCTAACCCTTATCCAACTAACCCTTTCCGCCTTTCCTAAAAAATTCTCAAATTAATTTTATGTATTACCCTAACCCAAGGTTAGGGTAAGGTAAAAGTTCTTATATTTGCTTTTGCCCTAACCCAAGGTTAGGTTAGGTTAGGTTAGGTTAGGTTAGGATAGGGTAAAAGTTCTTATATTTGCTTTTGGAACAACAACCCAAGGCTTTGATAACCCAATATATTTCTTGGGTTAGCTCTTTGGTTTTTTGGTAACAAATAGTTGACCAAAAATAAAAATGCCCCCATAAAATGGGGTTTGGGTACTTACCAAGAAATATAATGGCTTGGGTAAGTACCCAAGAAATATATTGGGTTACTGAAAGAAAATGCCAGGTAACCCAATATATTTCTTGGGTAAACCCCCTTACCCTTATTACCCGCTTTCTAACTCTTTTCCTTCCTTTCCTTCCCTTTCCTTCCCTTTCCTTCCCTTTCCTTCCCTTTCCTTCCCTTCCTTACTTATTCCTACGTTTATTCAACCGGCTCCTAGCAATTTTCTAACCCGAAATTACAAGGCTTTTTTATGAACAGGCTAGGATATACGCTTCTTATATTTTATTCAGTAGTAGCTCCTAGCCGACCCTTCTGCGCATGTTTAGGGGCTATGCAACCCAGTCCACGCGGGCAACTCTCCTTTACCCATTCTGTTTTGCGGTTGCAGGTATTAGTATATAATATAAATATATACATAAAATTTACTATAAATTATGTATATATTTATATATTTATATATTTATATATTTATATATTTATATATTTATATATTTATATATTTATATCTTATATCTTATATCTTATAATTATATATTATATTGTATTTACCGAGTTTTAATATAGAATTGGTCAACTGTTTCTTCAATAAAAGTTTTATACTTTTATTATTACTATAATTTATTTTATAATATAAACAGATTATAAAATCGTACTATAAAAATTGGCTTTTATTTATAAAAAATATTTAATTAATAAAATGGCACGCGCAAAATTTGAACGCAAAAAACCACACGTAAATATTGGTACAATTGGTCACGTAGACCACGGTAAAACTACATTAACAGCTGCTATTACAATGACTTTAGCAGCTCGTGGTGGTGGTCAAGGTAAAAAATACGATGAAATTGACTCTGCTCCTGAAGAAAAAGCACGTGGTATTACAATTAATACATCACACGTTGAATATGAAACAGATAATCGTCACTATGCACACGTAGACTGTCCAGGTCACGCTGACTACGTTAAAAACATGATTACAGGTGCAGCACAAATGGACGGTGCGATTTTAGTAGTATCAGGTGCTGATGGACCAATGCCACAAACAAAAGAACACATTTTACTTGCTAAACAAGTAGGTGTTCCAAACATTGTAGTTTTCTTAAACAAAGAAGACCAAGTAGATGATAAAGAATTATTAGAATTAGTAGAATTAGAAGTTCGTGAAACTTTAGATAAATACGAATTCCCTGGTGATGAAATTCCTGTAGTTCCAGGTTCTGCTCTTTTAGCTTTAGAAGCTCTTGTTGAAAACCCTAAAATTCAACGTGGTGAAAACAAATGGGTAGATAAAATCTATGAATTAATGGATAAAGTAGATAGTTACATCCCAACACCTGCACGTGAAACAGATAAACCATTCTTATTAGCTGTTGAAGACGTATTATCTATCACTGGTCGTGGGACTGTAGCAACAGGTCGTGTAGAACGTGGTACATTAAAAGTAGGTGAAAACGTTGAAGTTGTAGGTTTAAAAGAAACTAAAACAGCAGTTGTTACTGGTCTAGAAATGTTCAAGAAAACATTAGATGAAACAATGGCTGGTGACAACGTAGGTGTATTATTACGTGGTGTTCAGAAAAAAGAAATCGAACGTGGAATGGTTTTAGCTAAACCAAGTTCAATCAAGCCTCATACAAAATTTGAAGCACAAGTTTATATCTTAACAAAAGAAGAAGGTGGTCGTCACTCTGCTTTCTTAGTTGGTTACCAACCACAGTTCTATGTACGTACAACAGATGTAACAGGTAAAGTAACTTCTTTCACACATATCCAAATGCGTAACCCTTCTTCAGTAGCTGAAGAACATTCAAACAAAATGGCTATGCCAGGTGACCGTATTAGTATGGTTGTTGAATTAATTAACCCAATTGCGATCGAAAAAGGTATGCGCTTTGCTATTCGTGAAGGTGGTCGTACAGTAGGTGCTGGCGTTGTAACAAACATCATTCAATAATTTTTTTTTGCCCGTTGTTAGCGCTAACATGCAGCTTTGCTGCATGTTACCAAGGCTTCTTTAAATTAAAAATTAAAAAATTAGAAAATTAGAAAATTAAAGATGTTGCCTTGGCTTAGACTTCGGTATAACCCAAGAAATAAAAAAGCCTTCGGTAAAACCCAAGAAATAAAAAGACTTCGGTTATACCGAAGTCTTTTTATTTCTTGGGTTTTACCCAAACCTTCGGTTTGGGTAACAGCTCCAAAACCCCTTTAGGGATTATTACAAAAATCCAAAGGTTTAACCCTTTCCTAACCCAAGGCAAAGCCTTGGGTTACCGCCTTTTTTATAAGCCAAATATAATGGTAAACCCATTATATTTGGCTTTAGAAAGGGTTAAACCCCTTTGGGTTTAACCCAAGCCTCCGGGTCCAAAAGCCCCTTTGGGTTTAACCCAAGCCTCCGGGTCCAAAAGCCCCTTTGGGCTTTTGGACAACCCTAAAGGGGCTGGGCCTTCGGCCCAGCCCAAAAGAAATATAATGAAATATAATAGCGGAAGGGTAAAACCAAAGGGGAACCCTTTCTAAAGCCCAAAGGGGCTTTTATCCAATCCTTTTGGCATACCCAAGCCTTCGGCTTGGGTATGAAGCAGTCCGCCAAAAAACCTTTTAGGGTTTTTTGGTAACAGGGGTTTTGGGTCAACCTGGCAAAGCCAGGTAGCCCAAGCCTTCGGTTTGGGTAAGCAAAGCCTTGGGTAATACCCAAGGCTTCGGGTTCCCCAAGCCTTCGGCTTGGGCTAGACCTTTCAAAAACCCCTGTTGTCTTTCTTTCAAAATTTGGTTTTTTTGAACAACCCAGAGGGTTTTTTTGAAAGGGTTGACCATTATATTTGCTTTTGGAAAGGGTTTTACCCAAGCCGAAGGCTTGGGTTTTGGAAAGGAAAAGCGGTAACCCAAGGCTTTGCGTCTTTCCAAACTCCTAAAGGGAGTTTTATCCAACCCAAAGAGTTGGATAAAAGCCCCAAAGGGGCTTTGGAAAGGAAAGGGTTAGGAAAGAGCGGAAAGAAAAGGAATTTACTATTTATTTCTTTATTTATTTATTTATTTATAATAAATTGCCTTTCGGGCAACCTCTTGTAATTTTTTTAAAAAGCTATATAATAAAAGTATAAATTAACTATTTAGGCCCATAACTCAGTCGGTAGAGTGATTGCCTTACAAGCAATAGGTCATCGGTTCAAGTCCGGTTGGGCCTAATATAATAGAATGTAATATAATAATTAATTAATTATTTATAATTAAATGATTGATATCCTTAAAAAATTATAAATAAAGAAATTATAATAAGGAGTCAGTTGTGGGCTTGCAATGATTAAAGCTACTTGGATGCAAGTAGCTTTCCTATCTAACCGTATCTATTCCGCGGGTGTTGGATAGTATAGAGCGGTTGGAGAAGTGTCTACGCAAAAGGTGGCAAGTTGCATTAGGTTTCCGTAAAACTCCTAACTGGCCCACGGCCTTTTGATTTTAGGTAGGTTAGACAACAGACATATAGAGTAACAGCATGGCTATATGTCCTGAATAGAAATCTAATAGAAAGAAAATGGCTGTTCGTTTCCTTTTCTTAATTTATGGCAGCGCTATTTTTAAAGGCGGGCTGCCATATTTAGGAACGGCCCATAAAGCTGCTCCTAATTTTTATCCACCTTCCACCCTTATTCTAACTCTAACCCTGCCATTTTATTTTGAATTTTCACTCATATCATATAAACAGCTTTGCTGCACCCAAGCCAACACTTAGGCAAGGGCTAGATCTTAGGTGGCTTAAGCCTATTGTTAGATGATAGGTACAGGCAGATGTTATCTATTAAGTTTAATTCTAAACCTCTTGTCAGACTTATATTATAAGTATATACTTATAATATAAATTTTAACTAAAATACGGGATGTAGCGCAGTTTGGTAGCGCATGTGCTTTGGGAGCATAGGGTCGCAGGTTCGAATCCTGTCATCCCGATAATGTTGTTACTAACAAAGTGGATGAGTAAAAAAAAAAATAGATATGAAAAAAAAACTAGTTATGATCAATAAAATATGTTATTTTCTTTTTTTGCATAAGTTAAAAAAGGCAAAACTTATGTTTTGCCTTCTGTCTTCTTGCTAGAAGACAGACTATCTAGCAAGTTTTGCACTATCCCACTCTTTTCTCATTCCTATAATTCAGCCTGCATGCAGAGCACTGAATGGCTTTTTGCTTCTTAAATTTGCGTCTGTCTTATACCCTTTCGACCACCGTTAAAAACAGAAATCCATTTCCAAAAATAGTCCTTACTTTTCACTGCTTTAACCCTGTCTTTACCATTTTCCATGAAGGATCTACCCTTGGTAAGATTAAAATCAAAACTTTGCTTCAATTCTTTCCAAAGAGGAGAATAACATAAGTGTGTTCTAACCCTAACCGGAGGTTTTGAGTAGTTATCCAAGGCTTTGCTAACCCAATAAATAAATAAATAAATAATACTTTCCGTCTTTCCTTTCCTTTCCGCCTTTCCTTTCCGCCTTTCCTTTCCTTTCCTTTCCGCCTTTCCTTTCCTTTCCTTTCCGCCTTTCCTTTCCTTTCCTTTCCTTTCCTTTCCTTTCCTTTCCTTTCCTTTCCTTTCCTTTCCTTTCCTTTCCTTTCCTTTCCGCCTTTCCTTTCCTTTCCTTTCCTTTCCGCCTTTCCTTTCCTTTCCTTTCCGCCTTTCCTTTCCTTTCCTTTCCTTTCCTTTCCTTTCCGCCTTTCCTAACCTTTTCCTAACCTAAGGCTTTGCCTTAGGTATTCCCCAAGCCGAAGGCTTGGGTTAGCCAAAAACCCCTATGGGGTTGTTGTTGTTGTTGTTGTTGTTATTGTTGTTCCAAAAGCCCAAAGCGTCAAACCTTTCCTTGTTCCAAAAACCTCTGGCTTACCAAAAAACCTTTGGGGTTTTTGGCGGCTACCCAAGCCAAAGGCTTGGGTTGACCAAAAAAAACCAAAGGTTTTTTGGACAACCCCCAAAGGGGGTTTTTGAAAGGATCAGCCCAAGCCTTTTGCTTGGGTAGCCCAAAGGCTTGGGTAGCCCAAAGGCTTGGGTTGATCCAAAAGCCCAAAGGGAATTTTGGAAAGAAACCGCCAAAAAAAACCTAAAGGTTGTTTTGGTAACCCTTTGGGCTTTTGGAGCGGCTACCCCAAACCTTTGGCTTGGGGTAATTTAAAGAAATTTAAAGACCAAAAAAACTTTTGGTATTGGCGGGGCCTTCGGCCCAGCCCAAAGGGTTGTCTTTCCAAAACTTCCAAAAGGAGTTTTGGAACGCCAAAAAACCCCTGTTTTTTGGTCCCCCTTTGGGGGTTTATCCAAAAAAACTTTGGTTTTTTTGGAAGGAAGGAAAGCCTTTTTTATGGGACCCTTATAGAAGGCCTTCGGCGGAAAGGAAGGAAACCGCCAAAAAAAACCCTTTGGTTTTTTTTTTTGGTAAACAGGGGTTTTTGGACAGCCCAAAAGGCTTACTCCAAAAACCCTTTGGGTTTTTGGAGCGGAACAACAACCAAGGGTTTTTTTGGGGCTTTGGGCGGTTTCCAAAATTTGGGCTGTTCCTCTCCTTTCCAAAGCCCCTTTGGGCTTTGGAACAGCCATTTATTTTCTTACCAAAAAACCCAAAGGGTTTTTTGGAGGTAACCCAAGCCGAAGGCTTGGGCTACAGGCAGCTTTGCTGCCTGTTAAAAGGCAAAGCCTGTCCGAAATCAAAAACCAAAGGTTTTTTGAACAACAGGGGTTCCGCTCCTTTCCAAACCCCAAAGGGGTTTGGAACAACCATTATATTTGTTTTTGGAGTAACCCCAAAGAGGTTTGGAAAGGAAAGAAGGAAGGAAGATCATTTATTTTTCGGTACCGCCAATTTTGGTTTTTTTTGGTAAACCAAAATTGGCGGTACCGAAAACTTGGATAGCCTAGGGTCTTGGGGAATACCTAAAGGGAGGCAGAAAGAAAAGGAAAGAAAAGAAAAGGAAAGAAAAGAAAAGGAAAGAAAAGGAACAAAAAGTAATTTAATTAGTAAATTCGCTACAGGCACGCTGCCTGGGAATTTAAATGCTTTTAGATTAAATTAATCGCAGGTAAAACCTATGATAAAAAGGAAGAGAAAAGGTTAGAGACGTATGGAAAAGCATTGCGCCTGAACTTTAGTGCAAAGCGCTAGGGTAAGAAAATAAATGTAAGATAGGGTAACTGACAGAAGTAAGGACTGGTTAATGCAGTCATTATACTTCTAGCTCTTGCTCTTATATCTTATATCTTATATCTTATATCTTATATCTTATATCTTATATCTTATATCTTATATCTTATATCTTATATCTTATATCTTATATCTTATATCTTATATA